TGTCTTTTTCGTTCTATTTCCTTTTACTTCAGATGAATATAAAACTTCAGAGTATATCCCGGTTCGAAGCAAGAAATGCAATTTGAATATTTTTCTATTTATTTCATTTTTTTATCTGTCAGAAAAAAGCAGAATTGAATTTCCTATTTTTTTGTAAATTCAATACAATATTAAATAATAGGAGACTTTAAATGAAAGTCTCTTTATCGCATCCATTCTCCATCATCATATTGTCGGAAAAAAGATATCGTATGTATCCATATGGAAATAATTGGTACATGAAGCCATGATCTGATAGATATCTTATATATAATATAAATTGATCTTGTGTTCTGGAATCAAATCAAAGAAAGATATTCAAAAAAGGGCTCTTATTTATGTTGTAACTTTGACTAAACCTTTCTCGGGAAGGGGAGGGAATATCAATTTACTCCTCTTAAATATCCTAGGAACAAGAAAATGGAATCGGAAATATCGACAGATTCTTGCGGAGTCCAAAAAAATATGAAATAAAAAAAGCCCACTGTTCCTATTTCATCTCTATCGAATTTGAATATCAGAATAGTGGATATAGTCATGATTCAATGGGTTAGGTCTACTTACTTTTTCTTTTCTTGATTTCTAATTTTTAGAATATATTTGATTGATTGGAATAATAGAAAATAGGAATATTTGACAATTCAAGAGACGACTTATCATTATTCATTAGAATAAAAAAGTTGTTCAACTTTATTTTATTTATTTTAGAAATATAAATTTCTTTTATAACTATAATGAGTATACTATAACGCATGATAATGATAACTTATCATAATAAAAATGATATAATTAGTTCCTTTTTTTGTTATTTTATTAATATAAATTTATTAAAATGACAAATATCAATAATATCCCTATTTTTTTTCCGTTCAAATATGAATAATACCGATGAAGTGAAGTTTTATGAACAAAAAGCCCCTTATCGGATTTGAACCGATGACTTACGCCTTACCATGGCGTTACTCTACCACTGAGTTAAAGGGGCCCTTAGATTCGATTTCTAAATGCATCACTACTATGCAGATAAAATCTATCTATATAGATATATTATATATCTATATATATGCAGTAGACTCAGAATAGCTAGTGGCTCATTCAGTAACGAAAAATTTTATTTACCTAAGGAATATAGGGAGGAATATAGGGTCAAAATTGGATTTGATCAATATCAATGCAATGAATTGTTTCAAGGACGACCTTAATTGACTCCTATTCAAACGAAATTCATTTGATTCATATTACCTACCAATTCGACATAGATCCAAGATATTTCATCGAATCATATGTCATATGATGAAGAGATTCAACCTGTCCTCTGAATCAAACAAATTATTAAAGAAAAAATTTCGATAATTTTTTGATCCCCTCCCCCAATTTATTGTTTGTTAATTTCCTGGTTTATTGTGAGATAGAGATACTTCTAGCTCATCTTAAATTAAGTAAGGAGTGAATAATCAATGAATGAAAGGAGAAGAGCTGGAGTTTAACCCCCTTGGGGGACAGACCAATCACTTCCGGAAAGAATCCTATACTTTGTATTACTTTTATTTATTTTCTATTTCTATTTATTATTTTAATTATTTAAATGAGATTTCATTTTCAATTTTTTAAATAAAATAGAATAGATATATATAAATATCTAATTTAAACATATACATATAATTATTTAAACATATAATTTAATTCTCTTTTTTTATTTTTTTATATAATTAGAAAAATTTATTTCTAGATTCTAGAATAGAATGCTTGTTATAGAATTGCGATTAGAATGAATGATTTCTGAATAGAAAAAATGACGAATCAAAAAATTTTGTGGAATTATGGTATGAAAGACGAAAAGATCTTTCGGGTCTAGTCAGACCATTACATTATATTGACAATTTCAAAAAACTGTTGATACTATATCATGAGCATAGTATAATATGAGGGCGGTCGGGCAAGTATGCCCCCATCGTCTAGTGGTTCAGGACATCTCTCTTTCAAGGAGGCAGCGGGGATTCGACTTCCCCTGGGGGTAGGGTACTACGAAAGGAAGTTGATCATGGATTATCAATAAGCCTAGAATTGATTCTTCCTGGGTCGATGCCCGAGCGGTTAATGGGGACGGACTGTAAATTCGTTGGCAATATGTCTACGCTGGTTCAAATCCAGCTCGGCCCAAGAATTCGCGGATCCACCATCAAATGATATAGACTCTTTGTTCTTCATAAATTCCGGCTACGAAAGAATAAAAAAAAGTAAAATTTTTTCATATATTCCTACCGCTTTATTTGCTCTGTTCTATTTATTTGTTCCTACAAATTAGAATTTTCCTAACAATCTAATTTCCTATCAGGATTTCTAAGTATAAAGTGTAAGGAAAAGAGTAAAGAAAAAAACTATTTTTTTTTTCGTTTTTTCATTGAAAAATTTATTACCACTTGACTTGGAAATAACGAATGGATTACTAGTAATCCATGTTGCTCTCACTAAAGTACCCACTCATAGAGATAGCAATATATCACTCGCGCCTCTCTTACAGTTACAAGACGGCGATTCTAATCTAAATAGAAATGGTTTCCATGCAATCATAAGAATATGTATACTCTACACTTTATTTCCCTGGGATTGTAGTTCAATTGGTCAGAGCACCGCCCTGTCAAGGCGGAAGTTGCGGGTTCGAGCCCCGTCAGTCCCGACGGAATCAAAAAATACATTAATTCATTTCTCTATTTGAATGTGAAAGGGATACAAATAGCGAATTTGATTCCCAAGGGACATTCCTCTTTTTTTATTTATTTTTTTTTTCGTTTCACATTTCTCATCAAACAAATACGAAAATTTCCATTACCTCACCCAATAATGATTGCTGGTAGAGAGACGTATGTGGATTGCTACAATTATTGGTAGCATCATATTTTTGATTCCAAGAGATACCGATAATGTACTGGGTCTGGCTTTTGCGATTGCTCCCGATGCGTGTAATAGAATAGATTACCATATATTTTAATTACCATATATTTAATATATACCGGTAACGCATACACAAATAGAATTCATTTCTTGTACGATCCAAAATGAATTTAACATAATTAGAATACTTTGACTTTTAAGATTCAAAATTTTTCCTTTTCTGGTTCCGAGTTTGTGTAACTTCAATTACTAGTTTGAATTTGAAACAATCTATCTCATTCAAATTGAACACTGATCTTTTGATATATGTGTCCCATTATGAATCCAAATAAAGAGTATATTTATGAAATAAAGATCACAACCTCTCTTAGAGAGGGGGATGAATAATCTTTTTTTTTATAAAAAAAGGAGGGGTACTTTCGCAAAAAGAAAAATTCTAAAATAGTGATTTTAATAGAATATTAGATCTTTTTTTATCCCTTATACTTGTACTTATGTTTATCATACTTATTTGTTTTCCACAAAAATTAGATCATTAAAAAAAGTACTTAACTCCTTCTTCTCTATTTCGCTTCTATTCTTTGTTTGGTTTTGTTTGTAACCAATGGAAATGTAAGGGCGGTTAAATGATACTTAAGCAAATAATTGTATAAGAAAGGCCATGGCGATAGGTTATAGAAAAAGAAGAATGGAAAAGAAGGAGAAATCCAAATACAAAAGAAAAAGAAAGGGGTTGGATCAGGGATCCAATTTTTTATTCGGTATGGATAAAAGATCTTCCTATGTTATACTATTCAATTCTCGACGATGAATTGATTTGATAGCTCAGATATTGTTATTCATGATATTGATCCGATTCAATATCATCGAGGTGTAATTCATCCCATTGAATCGACGGGCGAAAGATTTATCATCTCTATGGGATTAAATCCCGAGTTATTGCCAAATAAAAAAAAACAATGAGATTATGGAAGTAAATATTCTCGCATTTATTGCTACTGCACTTTTCATTCTAGTTCCTACTGCGTTTTTACTTATAATATACGTAAAAACAGTCAGTCAAAGTCAAGGCGATTAATTTGAATCAAACTTGACTTCTTTTCTTAGTCAATGGTTGAAGAAAAAAAAAAGGATTTTCATCTCGCATCTTAAATGAAATTGGCGGACTAGAATCGGCGGTATAGTATTCTATGAGATCCGATAGCTAGAGCTAGTATGGTAGAAAGAAATATATGAATCTTTCTACCATACTAGCTATTATTGTAATGTAATAAGTTGTACTATATATACTATATAAAAATAATAAAAATACAGGATTAATATAGATTAATTTATAATATATATCTTCTTGATATACGTATTGATATAGGTAATGTACATAGCATTACCACTCTATTTCTTTGCTTCATCTATAATAATCAATCGAAAGGCAATTCTTAATATTACGGTTCTAGTTCCTAGATTTCAGATTATTTTCAATAGGAATTTCGGTATCCATCGAAAGAATCAATGAGGAAAAATGGTATGGGCGTATATTAATAAAAGAAAATCGAGTAATTTTCTTTTAGCATTCCGAAGAAGTAATTGATCGAACAGTAAACGGATGATCCAAAAAGGTTTTCTGGGAATTTCTTCAGATTTTGAAAAGAAAGACTAAAATCCATCAGTTTTAACTCTTGAGTCATGATATGAAATGAGTCAACAAAGCATAGCATAAATACAATTTTTCAAATAAAATAAGAGATAAAGTAAGTGCGCAATATGTGACTTGCCCAAGGTAAGATCTTATTATGCGCAGTCTCTCTTTGAATAACTGCTATGTATATCTTATTTCCCATACAAGGTGTGTATCCACTTCATAACAGAACTTTTTTTCTCTTTGACCAGTAAAGAGAAAGAGGTAAATAAATAAAAATCAAATAAAATAAAAAGACTTTGCAAAACGAGCTCGAAAAGAATCGATACGGTTTGATTCCTCAACTCAATTAGTAGTACCTCTAGAGTCCACTTCTTCCCCATACTACCAGTGAAAGGGAAAATGTAAAGACTACCATTAACGCAGCCCAAGCAAGACTTACTATATCCATGTAATTTATGTCCCCTATATCTATGAAGGAATTATTCCACTATTGTTCACTAATAATAGTGGAATCACTGGCGCAGAGTCAAAAAGGGATTCTGACGCAACACCGTTGATGAAAGGATCCAATAAATTCGCTTCTAACAAGTTCTTAGAGGATATGATTTTTCTAGTAGAATCGGAAAAGGCTAACCACAAGCAAAATAGGCAGTGACCCGTTTGGAAGTATCAAGGGAATCGAATCTTCCTAAGATGTAGGAATAAGATGTAGGAAAAATAAGACCTATTCTTTCTTTTCTTGTCCTTAATCTTAATTAAGATTTAAGGGCTAAAAATATTGAATCAAGATAGATCATTATCTATCACATACCTTTATTTCCCATTTGATCTAATATTTCCCATTTGATCTAATCCTTACTGTCTAAAGGTTGTTTCTGTGAAAGAATCGGAGGACCGCCTATTCCATTCTTGACTAGGGTTTATTGAAAAGAAAGAATTGATTTTTGCATTTGATATAGAAAAACCAATTTTCCATCGAATTAAATAGTTATTGAATGCCTCAATACTTAGAGACTGCCATGAGTCTGTATAGAAAGTATCTTCAGCCCTTTCCACAACCACTAATTAGATTTTTCGTCGGACTATCCAATTTAATTCAAAACCTAGTAATTAAAACACTACATTACATTAGTAGTGGAAGGGAATTGGTAAATCTTTATATAAAAGTCCTTCGACTACTATATCCTTGAATCCTAGAGGCAAGGATTTACAGCACTTTAGCTCTAGAGAACCGAACTTCCAGATGTTTAGAATCGAGCAAGTATCAAGAGTCCCCTTCCTCCGTTTGCTTCTGCTCAGGAAAAATTCAGCGAGTTATATCAGTAAAATCAAAAAAATAAGGGATTTCGAGTTTTTTGTTAATCAGGCGACACCCGGATTTGAACTGGGGAAAAAGGATTTGCAGTCCCCCGCCTTACCGCTCGGCCATGCCGCCAAAATGATACCATACGAAATAGATGAAAATATTCTACCTTTGCTTGGGGTGGAGGAATTACTAAACTTCTTTTTTTTATTGTACTTTCATCTTCTATCTAAAAACTTTCCCTCTCTTTTATATTGAAAAACAAAATGTGGTTTTTCAGTCACATAATCAAAAATTCGAGACAAATTGGAACCATTAACTATTAAATGTGACTGTAAATTCATAAATGATTCTTGGATTTGAATCGAAAATTGTCTTTGAAAGATTGATGCTTTTCAATAAAAAAAATCCTTTCCAATTTCAATTATAACAGCAAATAGAAGTATATGTAAACCCCAGAACATAAATTGTTCTACAAATGAATGGGTATCCTATCTATATATGATGCCTATAGGCAATTCTCAGGAAATTAATTGTAGTCCTTCAATTTTTCATTGAATAGATTGAATAGAAAATCTAAATTTTTATATAGTGCTTTCCCGAATAGAACTGCAATAAGGGAGGAAATCAATATAGATAGTTATCTACACATGTTTAATAAATACAAGCCCTCTTACTATGTTATGCACTTCAATCGTATTCTACTAAAAAATAGGTAAAAAGATCTTTCTTTTATGAGAATTCTTTGTTGTTTGTTGAACAATGGATAGAATCCACGAAAAGGTTAAGTGCTCAAAAAACATCAAACAAAAATAGAGAGTTGATGGTTATTATGTCTTTATCTTATCGAACAGATCAAATCCTGAATCCATTTATTTTTTTGGTATCCAATAGGATTGGAATATGTAATATCATAAAAATGGTAGAAATTGAATCACTTTTTTTTTGAGATTCTAGACAAAAGTCCATAAGTCTAAGTGGCATTTATCAATTCCTTTACATTTGTATCTGTTACAAACTCAAATTTGAGTATAAAATTCTCTTTTTTCCTCCGTTCAGATGCATTTTATACATTACATGTATGGAGTTGGTTAAAATTTCATGTGATTCAGTAAACACAATAGAAATTCCATCATTGCTAGATCAATCCATATGATTTGATGAAAAATGGGTCAATAATGGAATTTTTTCGATTAATAGGAAATTCAAAATGCTCGGGGATGGAAATGAGGGAATGTCTACAATACCTGGTTTTAATCAGATACAATTTGAAGGATTTTGTAGATTCATTGATCAGGGCTTAACAGAAGAACTTTATAAGTTTCCAAAAATTGAAGATACAGATCAAGAAATTGAATTTCAATTATTTGTGGAAACATATCAATTGGTAGAACCTTTGATAAAAGAAAGAGATGCTGTATATGAATTACTCACATATTCTTCTGAATTATATGTATCCGCGGGATTAATTTGGAAAACCAGTAGGGATATGCAAGAACAAACTATTTTTATTGGAAACATTCCTTTAATGAATTCCCTGGGAACTTCTATAGTAAATGGAATATACAGAATTGTGATCAATCAAATATTACAAAGTCCCGGTATCTATTACCGGTCAGAATTGGAC